TGCGGAGAAACGGAATAGCAATTTATTCCTATGGAACATCTAGTAACAAGAAGATTTAATCGGAAATATCGACAAATTCTTGCGAAGTCCAAAGAAATGAAATAAAAAAAGACCTACTGTTCCAATTTCATCTCCATTGAATTTTAATATCAGAATAGTGGATATAGTAATGATTCGATGGGTCAGGTCCACTTACTTTTTCTTTTGTTGATTTCTAATCTTTAGAATGGATTTGATTGAAATAATGGAAAATAGGAATATTTGGCAATTCAATAGACGACTTATCATTATTCTCATTATTCATTATAATTATTCATTATTATAAACAAACGTTCAACTTTAAAACTATAATTACTATACTATAACTCATTATAATAAATAATAATACCTTATTATAATTAAATTATACATATACAGTTGGTTACTTTTTTTTATTACAAATATCAACAACATCTCTATTCTCCGCTCAAATATGAATACTAAGACTGGAGTTTTATGAAAAAATCTAAAGCCCCTTATCGGATTTGAACCGATGACTTACGCCTTACCATGGCGTTACTCTACCGCTGAGTTAAAAGGGCCTGTTTGATTCAATTCCTGAATGAGTCACTATGCGGATAAGATATATCTATATACATATATTATATACATAAGTACATGCAATAGACTCATAGTGGCTAGTGGTCCATTCAGGACCAGGAACGCGAAATTTGATTTACCTGGCGAGTCTAGGGTAAGAATGGTTTATTGATATTGGATTTGATAAATATCAATGCAATGAATTCTTTCAAGACCGACCCTAATTACTTTTCTTTTATTGAATTGACCCCTATCAGAACGAAATTTACTTGATTGATACATGTACCCACCAACTCGACATAGATCCAAGACATTTCATCGAATCATGTGCTGAATAGATTATACTTGTCCCCTGACCCAAATTCTTAGAGAAAAAACAATTTTCGATAATCCCCTCTTTCCAGATTTATCGTTTGTTAATTTCCTGGCTTAGTGTGAGATAGAGATAGGCATATCTCATTTTAACAATGAGTGAATCAATGAATGAAAGTGGAAGAAATGGGGTTTAACCCTTTTTCTGGCGGACAAATCATTCCCTTAAAGGATCCTACCCTTCGTATTATTTTCTATTTATATATAGAAATAGAAATTTATCATTATTTATAATTTGATTTATATATTTATTATTATATTTCATATTTTATATTTATTATTATATTTCATATTTTCTATTTATTATATTTCCTATTTTATATTAATTTAATTAAACTATTTTATATTAATTTAATTAAAATTAAATTAATATAAAATATAGTAATATCAATTTATAGAATAATAATAATATATTTATATACAGAATGGCGATTAGAATGAATGACTCATGAATATATATAAATTATAAATGACGAATCAAAAATTCTATGGAATCATGCAAGACGAAAAGATCCGTCGGATCTAGTCATACCATTACATTATATTGACAATTTCAAAAAACTGTTCATACTATGAGCGTAGTATGATGGCGGTCGGGCAAGCATGCCCCCATCGTCTAGTGGTTCAGGACATCTCTCTTTCAAGGAGGCAGCGGGGATTCGACTTCCCCTGGGGGTAGGGTACTACGAAAGGAAATTGACCGTGGATTATCACTAAGCCTAGAATTGATTCTTCCTGGGTCGATGCCCGAGCGGTTAATGGGGACGGACTGTAAATCCGTTGACAATATGTCTACGCTGGTTCAAATCCAGCTCGGCCCAATAATTCGCCGATCCACCATGAAATGATATAACCCATTTGTTTTCCAGAAATGCCCGATACGGAGGAATAAAAAAATAAAACTTTCTGATATATCCCTACTTCTATTTATTTGCTCTATTTCTTTTTATTTGTTTTGTTCCCACAAATCCCGATCTTGCTAATAATCTAGATTCATATCAGGATCTGTAAGTATAAAGTCTAAGGAAAAGAGTAAGAGTAAAGAAAAAAAAAAGAGTTTTTTTTTCATTGAAAGATTGATTATCAATCGATTGGGCAATAACGAAAGGATTACTAGTAATCCATGTCGCTCTCACTAAAATGCGTATCCATGTGAATATCAATATATAACTCGCGTCTATGTTACAACACGGCGAGAAATGATTTGAATGAAATCATAAGAATATGTATGCTATACACTTCCCTGGGATTGTAGTTCAATTGGTCAGAGCACCGCCCTGTCAAGGCGGAAGCTGCGGGTTCGAGCCCCGTCAGTCCCGACGGATCCAATAAATACTCAATTCATCTCTCCATTTTCTGTGAAAATGGGGACAAGGGGCAGAATTTCATTACCAACGGAGATCCTTATTTCTTTTTTTTTTTTTTTTCTTTTCGCATTTCTCATCAAACAAATCCGGGAATTTCCATTCCTTCAACTAGTACCGATTGATAGGAGAGAAGCATATGTGGATTAGTAATTATTGGTAGCATCATATTCAGAATTCCAAGAGATACCGCACTGGGTCGGACTTTTTCGATTGCTCCCGATCCGTGTAATGGTATAGAATACCCTATGTTTCCTGGGAACACATACACAAATGGAATTCCTTTCTTGTACGCTACAAAATGAATTTAACATAGTTACCCTGATAGAATACTTTATCAGTATCTCTTTTGCTGGTTCCGATTGTGTGTAACCTAACAAATTGCACACTGAACTTTTGATATATGCGTCCCAGTCCTAATCCAAGCCAAGGAAAGAAGATATTAATAAAGGAAAGAAGATATTAATAAAAGAAAGATCAAACAAGGATCCTGCCCCTCTTAGCAAAGGAATGAATAAGATTTTTTCCTTCCTAAGGTAAGGGTCCCATCGAAGAAAGAACAAACTCTAAAATAGTGAATTTAATTTGATGGAATATTATATTTTTTATACCCGGACTCATCTTTATCACACTTCTTTGTCTTCCAAGAAAATTAGATCATTAAAAAAACGGAGTTTAGAACTTAACTCCGTCCTTTTTTCCATTTCACTTCTATTGTTTGTTTTGTTTGGGTTTGTAACCAATGGAAGTGGAAAAGCGGTCTGATGATACTTCATCAGATGATTGTACAAGGAAGGCGGTAGGTTATAGAAAAGAAAGAATGGAAAAGAATGATAAATAAAGGAATTCTTGATTGGATCAGGAATCCAATTTTGGATTCGGTATGGATAAAAGATCTTCCTATGTTATACTATTAAATTCTCGACGATGAATCGATTTGATAGCTCAGATATTGTTATTCATGATATTGATCCGATTCAATATCATCGAAATGTAATTCATCCCATTGAATTTACAGGCGAAAGATTTATCATCTCTATGGGATTAAATCCCGAGTTATTGCGAAGTAAAAAAAAACGGATTATGGAAGTAAATATTCTCGCATTTATTGCTACTGCACTGTTCATTCTAGTTCCTACTGCTTTTTTACTTATCATATACGTAAAAACAATCAGTCAAAGTCAAAATGATTAATTTGAATGAAACTTGAATCTTTTGTTCTTATCAATGATTGAAGAAATAAAATAAAAAGGATTCTAATTTCGCGTCTTAAATGAAATGAACGGACTAGAATCAGCAGTATTCTATGAGATCCGATAGTATGGTAGAAAGATTCATATATTTCTTTCTACCATACTATTTATTAGTGTTATTGTAGTGTATAAAGTTGTACTGTATAAAGATAGAGGCTTAATATAGATCAATCTAAAAATCGAAAATATGTATCTTCAGATTTATATATGTAGATATCAATTACATATATGTGATTGAGCCGTTGACAGATGATTCAAGGAATTCTATGGGCGCTTCTTCAGATTTCGAAAAGGAGTAGTAAACCCCACCTATTTTTAACGCTTGAACCATGATATGAAACGAATCGATAAAGCATAAATCCAATTGCTAAAATAATAAAACAAGTGGTAAGTGCGCAATATGTGACTTGCCCAAGGCAAGATCTTATTATGCGTAGTCTCTCGTTGGACAATCACTATGTCTATGTTGTTTCCCATAGAAAGTGCGTATCCACTTAATAACAGAACTACTTTCTCTTTGAACAGTAAAAGTAAAGTAAAGAGAGAAACAAATAAAACAAATAAAAAGGGGTCCGTTGTTCCTCATTGTCCATATATAATTCTGGTAAGAACCGGTTCATCGAAATAGAAAGTTTAGGAAGAATTCGGTTGGAAGAAATTTCCTATCATCCGTATCCCTTTTACTTTCGAAATACGAACATGGGAATCATTGAAATATCTCTTTGATTGAAAGAGTATTATTCATATAATACATTACTCCACCAGAATCCAATGGAAATTTCGAAATAAAGATATTTTGATTTCAATTTTATATTAATTTAATTAATATAAAATTGAAAATTAAATAGTTAAAAAATAGTTAAAAACGCTTTACAGAATGATCTATAAAACAATTAATACAGTTTGATTCCTCAACTCAATTAGTAGTACCCTTAGAGTCCACTTCTTCCCCATACTACGAGTGAAAGCGAAAATGTAAAGACTACCATTAAAGCAGCCCAAGCGAGACTTACTATATCCATGTGAATTATGTCCCCTATCTCTATGAATATGAAGGAATTATTCCATTATTGCTCACTAATAATAGTGGAATCAATGGCGCAGAGTCAAAAAAAAGGGGGTATTCTGACCCAACACTATTGATGAACCAATCCAATAAATCCACTTATAACAAGTTCTTATATGATCCCTAGTAGAATCGGGAAACATTAAGTACAAGCGAAATAAAAAGTGGCAGTGACACCCTTGGAAAGTATCAAGGGAGTGTTACTAATGGAACATGTAGGATAATAAAACCTATTGTTTCTTTTGTTGCCCTTCATAAGTAAAAGAAAGGCATAAAAATATGGAATCAAGATAGATCACTATCTATCACATACCCCTATTTCCTATTTGATCTAATCCTTACCGTTTCCCGATTGTCTATCGGGAG